GACATGCGTATTTTTGATTTTCCGATGGATTTACATGGTTTCATTAATGGAAATTGTTTGATGTAGTGAGTAATAGACTCTGGTTGTTCGCCGTTCAAGAATTCTTGTTTAGGCAGTTCATATCATCCATACATAGTGTTTTGATCTAAGATTTCAATTCTTCCATGTTTCAGCAGTAGCATATTGTTTCATAGAGCTAAGGTCCAAAATATGGAATCAAAAATGTTTCCACGACTCTACCACCCGGCCAATCCTGTTCCACTTAATCCCTTTTTCATGGCCACATATCTTTACGGCTAAGGAATGGGAAATCTTTCTCCTGTTACATGAATCAAATGTTTCATTTCATCCGGGAAAAGCCATCCCTTTCTCAACATTGTCTTTGTTATTTGATCCAATAGCGTTCCGTTAGATAGGAGCAGATTTGATAAATACTGATAACTCTCGGATAGAGTATTAGAAAGGAAAGGTCCATTAGATAATGGACTATTGCTTCTAAGCCATCTCTGGCGATGAATCAAGGATTCGAAGTACTTTTCTTGCGTATTCTTGATGAACCAGCGTTTACACATAGGTCTATAAAAATTTGTTTTGGAAGTATCGGAAGTAATAGTAATAAAAAGCCTCTTTGACATCTCTTCATCTGCAAAGAATTCTCGACGTGAAAACACAGAGACAAAGCGCTGATCTTTGAATAGGAAAAAGAATGGATCCGCAGGGTCCCAAATGAATTGGCTTACTCGAAAAAAGCCTTGTTCTTTGGAAGATCTATCTCGTGTCTGGTACTGCATGGTTCCACTCCGCAAGAACTCCGAATCATTCTCTTGAAGCTCATCCTCTTCATGATACTCATCCTCTTCATAATAAATGGTCCGCTTGCCCCGAGCCCGATAGAGAAAAGTGGGCCTTTCAATACAATCATATAGTTTGTCACAAGGGCGCCATAGTCTAGGAGCCCAAACTATGTGATTGAATAAATCCTCCTCTATCTGTTGCGGGTCGACGGCCCCTTCCTCTTCTTCAAACTCCGATTCGTATTTTTCATATAGAAATCCCTGATCAACGATAGAACAAGATCTGTTTTGCATCATATCTAACTGTTCGGACCGAAGAAGTAATGTCACTCGATTATTATCAAACTGACTGCAATCTTTTTCTGTCCGTGAGGGTCCCACCAGAACGCCTTCTACTTCTAATAGGCCATGAACTAGATCAGAATCATTCTCAACGAATCTACAAGAAGCGATCCAATTTTTTTCATCAGGTCCGGGTGAAGACCAAAGATCTTCAGCGACCGATCCGGCAGAACAACTCAAAAGATAAAGAAGTATCGTTAATTTCTTCATGCTCATTCCAAGTTCGAAGTACCATTTGTACAAATAAGAATCCCCTTCTAATCTCTTCCTCATATAGATAGATATAGGATCCACGGGGTAATTACTTAGAAGTAAATTTTGTGCAACAGCCCTTCCTATCTGATAGAAAAGGATCCCATGATCCCGAGCCGATCTTACATGGGATCGAAAATCCCAAGTTTGTCTATGAAGAGCTAATCTAATTGTATCCGTTTCTATAATTGATTTCTTCTGTGCAATACTAATTGATAGGGCCTCATTGATAAGTGCTACAAGATCTCGTACATTGGAACCCATGGTTATGGGCCCCAATCCGTTAGTATGGAACATTTTCTTTTCCAAGTGAAATCCCCTAGTATATGAAAGAATGAAAAGGTGCTTTCGTTGTTGTGGAATAGGAAGCCTTCGTATCTTAATGCATGTATTTAATTTATTCGGAGCTATTAGAGCGGGATCCACTTTTTGGGGAATATGAGTCGAAGCAATAACAAGAATATTTCTAGTGGAACATCTTTCACAATCTCTGGAGAGATCGTTCTCTAATAGACCGAGGGATAAGTAACTCAACTCATTCATATACAGATCATGAATGTTTGGAATCCATATTATGCAAGGAGACATTGCTTTTGCTAATTCGAATTTAAAGGTGATATCAAATCGGTATATTTTCGGCGTCATATACATAGTTAGCGCATTCGTCATAGTTAGCGCATTCGTCATAGTTAGCAGCTCCGTATCAAGGTCATGATCAATATCGTCACTATCATCAATATCGATATCGTCACTATCATCAATATCGATATCGTCACTATCACTATCATCAAAATAGATATCAAAAAGATAATCTTTAGGCTTGTTATCCGGGAACTTGTTCGGAAATACCGTAATGAAAGGAACATAGGGGTTTGTCGCTAGGTATTTGACCAAATAGGATCGTCCAGTTCCTATAGAACCTATCACTAAAATCCTCCTAGAAGGGGATAGGGCTAAGCGGAGCGAAAAGGGGTTTCCATGAGATGGGAAATGAAAACTATTAGCCCCACGCGAGGTTTGTGAATAAGTAATTGTCTGATAATGAGCAAGGAATATCCGTCTTTCTGCTAAACAGGATCCATTGAACTCATAATTCATTATATACTTGTCAA